GCTTTTTCATACCATTTTCAATTATAAATGAATGTTCCAGCATTTGACTCCGTACCACTGAAGGATTTAGCCGCACATTTGAAAAATAGCCCAAAAAGTAAAATGAATGCTCAGATAATTGGTTTCTATGGATCTTTCCTGGTTGAGACCAAACATAAAAATGACATTGCCATAAATGGATAAAATAGTATTTCCATTTATTCATCAAAAAGGGCATATTCTTTGAAGCCAGAATGGATTTTCCTTGATATCTAACATAATGAATGAAAGGGTCCTTGAAGAAACATAAGGTGGACGGAAAATCCTTATCAAAGACTTCTACAAAATGTTCTATTTTTGCATAGAAATAGATTCGCTCAAAAAGGACTCCAGAAGATGTTAATCGTAAATAAGACGATTTGTTACGGAGAAAAAGAAAGATAGATTCGTATTCACATACATAAAAATTATATAGGAAGAGGAAAAATCTTGGATTACTTTTTTTTGAAAAAGTAGAAATCCTTTTTTTTGGAGTAATAAGACTATTCCAATTACAATACTCATAAAGAAAGAGCCTTAATAAATGAAAAGAAGAGGCATCTTTCACGCAGTATCGAAGGGTTTGAACCAAGATTTCCAGATGGATAGGGTAGGGTATTCGTACATCTGACACATAATTTAAATATGGAAATTTTTCCTCAAAAAAAGGAAATATTGAATGAATTGATCGTAAATTATAAGATTTTACGATTTCTGCCTCCTCTAAGGAAGAGATTAATTGTAGGGAAAATGGAATTTCCACACTGACGGCAAACCCCTCGGATATTATTTGAGAATACAAATTTTTGTTGTACCCCCAAAATGGATTTTTGTTAGAATCATTAGCAGAAATAATCAAATGATTCTGTTGATACATTCGAGTAATTAAACGTTTTACAATTAGTAAACTAGATTTATTATCATAACCTAAATTTTCCACCAAAATGGAGCTATTTAAACCATGATCATAAGCAAGTGCATAAATATACTCCCGAAAAATAAGTGGGTATAGAAAGTCATGTTGGCGAGATCTATCTAGTTCTAAATAGACTTGAAATTCCTCCATTTTTGAAATTCGATTTGGGCCAAAGATCAAGGATTTATTGGGTTATCAAATGATACATAGTGCGATATAGTCAAAACAGGGTATTCTATTCTAATAAAAATGGAATAGATACCTAGAAAATAAGTAAGACTCATTAACGGACTCTCTCTACTCCCTTTTTCCATCTAATTGTTTTATGTTCGTTCTAGGATAACAAGATAGTTAGAAATCCTTTATTTTCTCAACCCAATCGCTCTTTTGATTTTGGAAAAAACAAATTTATCAATATACTCTTTCTTCTACACATTTCTCGCCACCCCATAATAAAATGGAGAATAGCTAATAGTTAGGACTCATAACAAAAATCAATAATCCATTCATGGGAAAAGCTTTTCCCGCATTCAAGTACTAATTTATTTTTAACGTACAATTAGATGGGGTAATCATTCAAATTCAAAACGAAAGCTCGTTGCTTTTTGTTTCCCTATAATTGGAGCCGCCAAACTCTATCCATTTATTAATTCAACCCAACTGTGAATTTTTTTGTTCCGAGCCAAGAATTCAAACAAGGATTTGGGCCCGATCCAATAACAATGAAATATTCTTAGAATTCTCCATTGATACGACATGCTGCTTTTTCCATTCATTCCTTTCTGGATCAGTCGTGGTCTTACAAACTCTACCGATGGTATGGACGAATCCATTGCTTCATAGAAATGTGTAAAAAATTGAGTCGCACTTAAAAGCCGAGTACTCTACCATTGAGTTAGCAACCCTAAAAAAAGAAACGAATAAAATAGGATGTGTAGATACAATCGCAATCAAAATAAATAAAAATATTGAATTGGATAATAAAAAAAATTCCATTCAAATTGAAAGAAAAAAATTAAAAATGTCGAAGTTGAATCGATTATGAACATAAAAATGAACAGATCCGATGAAAATACAAGAAATTTTCTCAGATAAAAAAAGAAAATCACAATTTCTAGACCACCTCTTTGTCTCCTATGTTATACATTTTTTTATTCATTTTCTATTCGATTTTAGATTCTAATATATTACTATTAGATTTCTTATTAAATTTTTTATTTTCTATTCGAATATTTTATTTCTTTAATTTTTTCTTTAATAAAAAAAATCCTATGGAACGGGAATAAATAGATCCATTTATTCACGATCGGATTATATTTGTTTGATACACTGTTGTCAATATTAATGTTGAAAAAAAAATACAATGGAGAAAATAAACGAATTAGAAACTTAAATATTAAATAACTAAATGCCAATTGAAATCCAAATAGAACATTTTGTAGAAGTCTTTGATATTGAATTTGGATATTGAATTTAATTCAAATTAATAATAACAAAGTTTGTAAATAATAAAGAAATAATAACTAAAAAAAAAATAAAGTAAATAAAAAAACCAAGCAATTATATTGTATTAACACTACATAAATAATCGACATAGATACAAAAAGGGCGTACGCGAAAATTAAGGAAAAAAGTAGAGATCGGGTTTATTCAATCAAAAAATATAAAAATTCAATCAATATATAATATCAATAGAGTAAGAAAGCTTAACCTAACCCCTTTTTCTTTTTAAATTTTTTAGAAAATTCCAACAAAAACCACCTCATTGAGGGTAATGTTTTTATAGACCCAATTACTTCATTTATCCATTTTTTATTTTATATTATTTATATCAATTATAAAAAAAAATGGATTTTGTAGTTATAGAAACCAGCATTCTATGGCAGCAATAATAAATAAAAAATTAGGTATGAATAGAGCAAGAGAGCGGGGGGGGGGGGGATAAGAGAGAAAAGGGTTATATAAATCTATATACAAGTCATCCACACCCTCTTTTTTTATTTATTTATTTCATTAATTGAATTTCGTTTGTTGATTAGGCCAAAGTTCCATAAGAACACCGGCCTTTTTTGAAATATCCTGAACAGTTCCTGTAGGTTGAGCGCCCCTTTCAAGGAAATATAGAATAACAGGAATATTTAAATAGGTTTGATTCTTTATCGGATCATAAAAACCCACTCTCCGAAGATCTCTCCCCTCTCTTCGGGATCGAGCATCAATTGCAACGATTCGATAAACGGCTCATTGGGATAGATATGGATAAACAATACACCCCCCTAGAAACGTATAAGAAGTTTTCTCCTCGTACGGCTCGAGAAAATTAGAAATTATGTCTATGTATAAAATTATGATGTCAAATAGATGCATAAAATCATCAAATCAATTAAACTATGATTTAAATACTTTTTTCTTTTTCTTATTCTTTCCTGAAAAAAATCACTCGTATTCGCAACCTCATAACTCAAGTTGGATAACTCTCAAATAACTCAAAGGAAAACAAAACCTTTAGTTAGGTATTTTATTTCATTTATTGAGCAGTCTCTACCCCCTTTCTTGTCTGTCTCCTTTAGAATCTATTTTTGACTTCAGTCTAATAGAGTTGTTAAGACAATTGAAAAAGGTATTTACTTGTTCCATGATCCGTTAGCTTTTCCTTGAATCATTGGGTTTAGACATTACTTCGAGGATCTTTAATCGTTTCAAAAATGGCAGCAACATACCCATTTTTTTTTCTTTCCATCAAAGAATCATACAAATAGATAGTTGATTCCCGCGGATCCACTTTTGATCGAAATAGTTTTACCAATTCCAACAAATTTGACTTTTTTTTTTTAAACTTGCTCGAATTGGATCCTTTCGATTTCTATCTCGAAAATATACTTACGAAGTTGTTCTAACTTATTAATTTTCACTAACCCTAGAAACTTGCCCCTGAGAAATGAATCAACTCGAGCTCCATCATGTACTATTTCCGTCATCAACCTCTCTCCCCTCCCCAAAAAAATGAATTCAAGTGGAACAGAACAAACGATGTCGAGCCAAGAGCACCCTCATTTCTATATAATAGAAAAATGGTGGATGTAAGAATCCACAGCTAATCTAATCATGTCTTTCAAGTCGCACGTTGCTTTTTACCACATCGTTTCAAACGAAGTTTTACCATAACATTCCTCTAGTTTGGGGTCAGTATGTAATTGATTCAATTAAGAAATCATGAATAGTCATTGATTCAATCGATACATAATAATCCATATTTTTTCCTTCTATATGACTGGCTAATTTCTAAAGGAAAAAAAATATCAACCAAAATTCAAATTAACGGGAATAGAATAGAAATTCGATTTTTCTATTTTATTTATTTAGAAAAATAAATTAGAAATTATTATTATCTAATTTATATATTTTTGTCTATATTCTATATATTATATTCTATATATAATAAAATTAATATAAATTTAATAAAATTAATATAAATTAATATATATTAATATAAATTAATATATATAAATATATACTAACAACAATAACACGACTAAAAAAATTCTTTTTGAATCTACATCTTCACAGAAGGTTTCTCAAAAAAGGGCAATCTTGATTCTGATATACAATTTGTATTCAGATATGATATATATAATGAATGGATATACTCTGGGACGGAAGGATTCGAACCTCCGAATAGCGGGACCAAAACCCGTTGCCTTACCGCTTGGCCACGCCCCATTTCTATTTCTATTCGACACTAATAAACACTATTATTGATATTGGTTGTTCGTCAATTCCAGCCCAAATATCTAAATATCTATAGAATAAATTGTTGCTAGAATTTTAATACGTGTAGATATAGAATTAAACTGAAATTATTGATCATTACATATAATTCAATTAAGATATTGCATGAAAGTATGATTTCTTCTATTTTTGATTTCTTTTTATTTCAGAATGGAAAGATTTTGAATTGGATAAGTTCAAACCAAAGAAGGATTTTTTGGGTCTACTTTTTTTATTTGATTCATCATTTGATTCGTAATTAATTCCATTTTTATTCTAAATTTTATTTATTTCATTCATTATAGTATAAATCATAAATGAAATAAATAACAACAAAAAAAACGAAATTAAAATTAATAAATTAATAATTCTATTTATAATATATAATAATATTAACTTAATTTTTAATTTTAATTAATTTAACTCACAAAAAGAAAAAAATACAATTATCTTAAAGAACAAAATGTTTGTTATGCTTAATATCTTTAGTTTGGTCTGTATTTGTATTAACTCTGCCCTTTATTCAAGTAGTTTTTTCTTCGCAAAATTACCGGAAGCCTACGCTTTTTTGAATCCAATTGTAGATATTATGCCAGTAATACCTGTACTCTTTTTTCTCTTAGCTTTTGTTTGGCAAGCTGCTGTAAGTTTTCGATGAGATCTTTAATTTAAATACTGTCCTAGAAAAATTCAGAATTTATTTTTTCAAATAAATTCGAACATTTTAACAATTTAAATTTATAAGATCAGATAAGTTTTACAGTGTGAATCCTCGATTCAAATATTGAAATTTTTTTATAGACAAGAAAAATCTGGACCACCTCATTTCCTCATTCTTACATTTTTTCATTGAAAAATCCTATTATGAGTCCTCCACCAATATATAATTAGGGATATGAAAGCCAATTTTTGGTAATAAAGGAATCGACTCTTATTACAAATAAATTTCTGAAAAGTTTTTTCTATTTCTCGAAATCACTTCATTTCTTAGTATCAAAAGAAACATAATGTGTAATATAGGAGAATCTATTCTCTTTCTTTTTTTTTAATGATCTTGGAGATTGTGTAATGCTTACTCTAAAACTATTTGTTTACACGGTAGTGATATTCTTTGTTTCTCTTTTCATCTTCGGATTCCTATCGAACGATCCAGGACGTAATCCGGGACGTGAAGACTAAAAAATCCATTTTTTTTGTTTTCTGTGTTTTCCTTGCTTGTGCTTGATTTTGAAATATTCTTATTATCTATTTTACATCTTTAACTATTAAATAAATAATAAGAATAAATAATAAGAGTTAATTGTTAATATGTTAATAGAAATAAAAAATCAAACAAACAAAGGAGGCTCTGTTCTATAAATTCAAAAGGGTAAATAAAATACAAAATCATCGACGGAAACGGAAAGAGAGGGATTCGAACCCTCGGTACGAAAAATTCGTACAACGGATTAGCAATCCGCCGCTTTAGTCCACTCAGCCATCTCTCCCCAATTGAAAAAGGCCCTTCTTTATATCTTATCTCTCTTTGACTTTTTCTATTTCTATCTATATTCGAAATTCTATTTATATATTTATCATTTTATATATTCATTATATATATTTATATAGTCTAAATTCTAAACTAATAGAAATGAATTTCTATTAATATATTAATTAATATATTCTTATTCTATTATTAGATAATTCTAATATCTAATAAAAAAATAACTTGTTTTTCAGCCCGGCCAGGTCAGTACCTAGCCGGGCCTTTTTTGTTCCCATGAATCTTGGATAAAAATGATTTATTTGACCTAAAAAAAAAAGAATGGAACTAGGGATTCTTGCACAATGCATTTTTATGTTATGGTGGAAGTAGTTTTGTCGAGATGTATCTGTCAAAACACCTTTAGCAAAACAAAATAAAAAAATGAAATGAATCCTCTTTTCTTTATTTCATTAGATCCCCTTACGAAACACGTCAGCACTATAATTTTCATGATTCTTTTATGATCCTATTTCTGATTCCCTTGTTGGACAAAAGGTCCATTTATATACAATAATCGCATTGTAGCGGGTATAGTTTAGTGGTAAAAGTGCGATTCGTTCTATGGATCCCTTACTAGTTAAGGGATCCCTCGTTTGATTCATATTCCGATCAAAAACTTTATTTCTTATCTTAAAGGGGTTTAATCCTTTACCTCTCAACGAACGATTCGAGGAATAATATACATTATTGTAATTTGTATTCAAGAAGAATCAATTCGAAGTTGACAAATTGAATTATGAAATTACAAAACATAAGTTTTTTGAATTGGATCAATACTCCCAATTTTTTGAGTATGAGTAAAGGATCCATGGAGAAAGATATAGAAAGTTTATTTCTAATCGTAACTAAATCTTCAATTTTTTTTATTTGTATGGAAGAGGTTGAAGCAAAATAGCTATTAAACGATTACTTTAGTTTACTAGAGACATCGACATATTTATTTTAGCTCGATGGAAATAAAATGCTTTTCCTAAGGATTCTCTTAAATAGAAATAGAGAACGAAGTAACTAGAAAAAAAGATTGTTAGCATCCTCCTGTTCTAGAGGGATCATCTAAAAAGCGGATGTTTTGAATGCATTCAGACAGCAAGGCCGACATAGATGTTATGGATGAAATTTTTTTTACGTCTTCCATTTGTTAATTTCTTCCATAAAGGAGCCGAATGAAACCAAAGTTTCACGTTCGGTTTTGAATTAGAGACGTTCAAAAAATGATGAATCAGCGTCGACTATAACCCCTAGCCTTCCAAGCTAACGATGCGGGTTCGATTCC